GCGTTATATCACCCGATCTCGATTTTTCATATATAAATGTAACTAATGTATCTCCTTCGTAAAGGATTTCCCCATAATGGCCATGAACGGTTGCTCCTGGAGTAGCCAAATAGGGCTTTGCAGATCTTATTACTAAATAGTCAACATGAACAATTAGAACTTGGCCCGATTTTAGATGGGGTCCATATTTCGATATACATATATTTTCACAAAAAAACTGCCCAAGGCTAATTATTGTCGATGTTTTTTCACAGTAATCGTGATGGAGAAAATACCAATTCCAATTTAATGGATTCAAAATCATGTTACTGAATGGATCTGGATTATAAATTATCCTATTTTCGTCCATTAAATAATATTGTAGTACTTCTTGGAAAGTCTGTTTTAAATTGTCAAGCAGCAAATGTTTATTTACCAAGATTTGATTATGAGTTATTAAATAGTAAAATGAAAAAAAATTCGTAATTTTAGGGACAATTCCTAAAGGACCCAACGAATTCCTAATTGGAAGTAGCGGACCCCTTTTATTGAATTTTTTTGTCACATTATATTTCAAACAGTTGAATGGACCTATTCGAGAAGAATTAGATGATGACAAAGTTATCAAAGATTGGCATTCCTTATTTCTATTCAACAACGTACGAATAGTTCCTTGATGCCTAGTAAGCGATTGTTTAATCCTTGCCTTGGAATAAAAAGGATTGAGGTTGGTGCGATCTGAGCCATTAGCAGGGATCAATCCTGACCCTGCCGGATCATTCCTTTTTCTGGTATACGAAATGGGGGACTTCACTAAGTCCATTCTTATGAAATCTCGAATCAGATCATTTATCCTTACCTCAACAAAGGACGCCCGAACCTCCTCGATAGAAGAACTTTTTTTTTCTTGGTCCCAATTCAATACTAAACAAGCTCGAACTAATTGAATATTTGTGTGAGAAATTCCGCGAATTGATTTGCCATTTCCATAAAGGATATAATTGACAACTCGAAGTTGCACATTATCCCTTTCCTGCAAGGGATCCTGGGGAAAAAGCCTTGCCAAATTTATCCCGTCCACTGTTTCATATGTGACTACGGGTCGAACCAAAACAAAAGACTTTTTTTTTGTAGGTGTGATCCGTTGGACATAGATCCAATTTTTCCATTTTTTGGATTCCTTAAAATGATTTTTTCCCGTTCCGGGTGGTATCAAGATACCGCTGTGCCAGGATATCTTATCTGTCTCTCCAGGAAAATAGATATCCCCCGAAAATATTTTGAGTTCAATCTTTTTTTTTTTTTTCTCCACTCGGACCAATCCGCTTACTCGGCTTCTTATATTGAAAGTAATTCGCGTATCTACTCCAATGATACTATTGTTCCGTACCATTATGGAAGAAGCTCCGGGTAAGATATGCACTTCCTCGGGAATGAAAAAAAATCGATCTATTTTCATTTTGTATTTTGGCCGAAATTCTTTTGTCCTTGGATACTCAATCAAATACTCTTTTTTGACGATTGAATCCGCCTCTATAGTCCCATATTTAGTAATTCCCGAACTCTTTCTTCTATATTGAGAATCGTCGAAATAAGCAAGAATACTATTTATACGGAAAAGACCATTTATGGGTATTTCAATCGAGATACCTGAACGCGGTATTAGTTCTTTTTCTTGTTCTTGATTCGATTGTAATGGAATGATGAATCTATTTCTTCGTCTCTTTGCCAATAAATCAGAATTCTCGTCAAGAATAGCGGGGTATATAAAATTACAATGACCGTTACATATGATTCGATCAGGTACTGAATAATCAAGAACCCCCCCCTCCTTTTTACCAGAAGGATCCGACCTAAACAATTTGTGTCTCGCTTGATCATCAGCCACTGAAAGGTTAGAAATATATTTTCGTTCGACAGAAAGAGAATGAATATTTATTTGATCTTGATCCTTGTGGAGCGAAAAAGGGACTATACTGGATCTGTACGGAACTCCTGATAATATCCACAAATGGCTTGTTTTTGGTAAGAGATGAACATTACCATATGTATATTCGGGTGCATGGTACACAGCGGTACTCCAGTGCATTTCTCCCTCTGAGTCAGAATAAATATGTTTTCGGACCCTCTCTTTAAAATTCAAGATGGATGCTTCGGCGCGAATCTCGGCAATGACTTGTTCTGATTCTACATATTGATCATTTTTAACTAAAATAAAACTTTTTGGTGGAATATTCACATTATGTAGAATATCTTGACCCTCAATAGTTACATATAGGTCTATATAACATAGAAAAGCTGGATAGCCATGACGTGTACGTGTGGGATGAACCAAATGTTCATTGAATTGAATTTTTCCATTATCAGGAGCTCGTACATGTTCCGCCGTACCGCCTGTAAATACTCCACCGGTATGAAAAGTTCTTAATGTTAGTTGAGTCCCGGGTTCCCCAATAGATTGACCCGCAACAATACCTACTGCTTCTCCCAATTCGACCAGGTCGCCATGAGTGGGGCTACG